GAAGGTTCTTTCTTGACCTAACTACAAAGAGGCGGATTTCAAATATGGAAAGATACAAAATAGAACTTCTAAAGCAAAAGATAATAGAAATGACTAGTCTTAGAATATAGTTGAACCAAAACACCTATTTTTTTCGAGTGATCGTGTGATAACTTTTTGTTCTCATTCATTCAAGATATTATATGAGTGAACCTATTACGCAATCTAATTAGTTAAAATGAAAGTAAAAGTTTGAGAAGATTACTGTTCGCTCTAAAATATAAAATAGAATAGATTCGAAAAAAAAAAAAGAAATGATAAAAATAGGAATCATTTTCTAATTTGATTCCATAATGATTCAAAAAGAGTTTCAGTTTAAAACGAAATTACACGACCCAATTCTTATTATTCGTTTATAATCTTATTATTCGTTTATAAGTTGAGTTGAAAAACGATCCAAAAATGCATTCGCTGATTACAAACGCGGTATGTGTAGATGTTACAAATTATGAATCAATTTCTTTTTATAAAGTTGTGACTTTATCCTTGTTATTGCTGTCTATAATGATATCTGAATCAAAAACTTGCAATTGGTATTTTTGTTTCTCTCCTATTTTGTAAAAAAGGAAACTCAGGTAAGTGCTTTTTTATAAACATATATATAAAAAGAACATATTTCATTTAGCTCCTTTATGCCTATCATAACTAGTTATTTCGGTTTTCTACTAACGGCTTTAACTATAACCTCCGCTCTATTTATTGGTCTGAGCAAAATACGACTTATTTGAAATTAATTGCACAATTCATAAAAGGAAATGTTTCCGCGAACTTCTGTGTATTTCTAGTTACTTATCGTGTCAATTACCAATTATTGGTCATTGAGATTCATGGTAATTCGGATTAATATTTAGGTATAGATATTACCTCTTTTTTCTCCTTTCAAAAAAATTGAAATGATTGAAGTTTTTCTATTTGGAATCGTGTTAGGTCTAATTCCTATTACTTTGGCTGGATTATTTGTAACTGCATATTTACAATACAGGCGTGGCGATCAGTTGGACCTTTAATTAATTAACATCTCTCTTTTTTTTTTATTGACCTCCTTCTTTCTTTAATATCCAGGGGGTCAAATTAAGATTGATGTTCCAGTTAGTGTTTCAGTCGAATTTGATCGAAGAAGATCCGAATCACGCTCTGTAGGATTTGAACCTACGACATCGGGTTTTGGAGACCCACGTTCTACCGAACTGAACTAAGAGCGCTTTCTTATCATAAAAGATAAAACTGTAAAGAAAAGGATTGGCCCCAATACATCTTTTATGCATACTATATAGTATCATAAGAATGAAAGATTCTATATGATATGTCCAATGTGAGTTGATCTCAAAAAATCCCTCGTTACTGCTCAAAGCAGCAGTAATTAGGTAGGGATGACAGGATTTGAACCCGTGACATTTTGTACCCAAAACAAACGCGCTACCAAGCTGCGCTACATCCCTTCCGTTGGTCTACAGTGTCATTGTAGAGAATTCCTGTCTTGTTTTCCACATCGTTATCTCCTCTATGAAAATCTATAATTTTGATTTCCATTTCGTCTTTTTGGTCTCATTTAACATAAAATAATAGTAAAATACTTCTCTCTATATGAAATATGGAACGGAACCTCAAGGAAAAATAACTGACTCTTTTTGGGGAATATTGGAGAAGAAAAGGCCGTTTTTTTCTGTATTTAATAAAAAGTAAATCTTATTTACTAGTTTCAATATGTATTAGCTTGTGTATTACAATAAAATGAAGGAGGTTTTTCAATGCGAGATCTAAAAACATATCTTTCCGTGGCACCGGTACTAAGTACTATATGGTTCGGTTCTTTGGCAGGTTTATTGATAGAGATTAATCGTTTTTTCCCGGATGCGTTGACGTTCCCCTTTTTTTCATTCTAGTTATTGACGCGGCAAGGAATAAAGAAGATTAGAGATACAATGAAATACCAGCCCCCTCTTTTCTCTTTTTTCCCTTTTAGGGAGGAAAGAGAAAGAATAAAAGTGCATTCAATAGTTGTAAGACTCGAGTTCAGGTTGGAATTAATTTAATATGAAATTTCTATGTATTAAATTTCTATGGAAGTCGAATACAAACTGTGGTTCTAGGGAAAGAGTATTATACAAGATACTTATATGAAATGCTTTACTGTGATTTGAAATATAGTTTAGAAATCTTTCTATCTTATTTCCTATATTGATTGTAGTGAAATCTTGCATAAGAGGATAACAAGTTACAAATTATATTTTGTTTTTTCCTTCCTTTCTTCTTTTTCGTTTCGGATTTAAAGAGGAAGAGTTGAGTAAATGAAAAATCCAAAGGAGGTTCATGGCCAAGGGTAAAGATGTGCGAATACCGGTTCTTTTGGAATGTACCGCTTGTGTTCGAAACGGTGTTAATAAGGAATCAACGGGCATTTCCAGATATATTACTCAAAAGAACCGGCACAATACGCCTAATCGATTGGAGTTACTAAAATTCTGTCCATATTGTTACAAACATACGATTCACGGGGAGATAAAGAAATAGATTGAAGCGAGCACTTGCGCCCTTATCTTACAAGGAAAGGGAAAAATGACATTAACAATGACATTATATATATAACATATTTAACATAGTTAAAGATAATTATAAACAACCCAAGTCCTATTTATTCTAATTAGAGATCCGGCTGAAATAGGATTTTAGGGATAAGAAATAAACTAACCAAACCATGGATAAATCTAAGCGAACTTTTCTTAAATCCAAGCGATCTTTTCGTAAGCGTTTGCCCCCGATCCAATCGGGGGATCGAATTGATTATAAAAACATGAGTTTAATTAGTCGATTTATTAGTGAACAGGGAAAAATATTATCTAGACGAGTAAATAGATTGACCTTGAAACAACAACGATTAATTACTATTGCTATAAAACAAGCTCGTATTTTATCTTTGTTACCTTTTCTTAATAATGAGAAACAATTTGAAAGAACCGAGTCGACCACTAGAACTCCTAGTCTTAGAGCCAGAAAAAGATAGGTTTACTCTTTATTCACTTGAATTCAAACCACCATCCGAACTCAAACACGAATTGATATTTTGTTGGAAAAATCCAACAATCCGGATTGAATTCCCGTGTCGTAAGAAAAAAAAAAAAAAGAAGAATCTGGGAAGAATAAATTTTTTTATTGAACGTGTTTATTCATATTTATTTTGACTACTTTCTTATATTTTATCATATTCTATTCATTTTTATTCGACCTTCCCGGAGTTCATTCTCCGGGCAACTCCGTTTAACCGGTGGATTATTTCCAACTTACTTATTTTATGATCTCATTGGAAATCATATAAAGACAATTCCTATTTGATATAGCTATTTGTGCAAGTATTTTACGATTAAGAAGCAACTGTCTCTTGTACAGATCATTTATTAATCTACTATAACTATAGCATACCCCCCTTTCGCGAATTGCTGCATTTATTCGAGTGATCCACAAACGACGAAAATTTATTTTTTGCCTATCCCTATCCCGATGAGCCGAAACCAAAGCTCTTATTTTTTGTTGAGTAATAGTTCGAGTAAGTCTTGAATGAGCCCCCCGAAAGCTTGATGCAAATAAACAAATTTTTGTTCTACGTCTCCGAGCGATATATCCCCGTCTAATTCTGGTCATTGAATAAATGAAACTTTAACGAATAACTAATAGATTTCCTTTCTTTCAGTTATTCTTTTGCCCCTTTCCTAGTATATTAATAACAAAACGGATTTTTCCAATGTATAAACTAAAAATTCCAATGGCTTTGGCTACTATAACCTTCCTAACCACAATTTTTTATTTTTTCTAGGCATTTCGCCTCGAAATATGAAATTGTACTATAATAGGCATTAAAAAATAAAAGTAATGATAAAGAAATAGTGGATTCCATCGTTTCTATGGTTACTTCTTAAACGGTGAGGTCTTCTCTATACACCGGAGCCTTTACTTCATTTAATACTTCATTTAATCAATGTTAGTGCTAACTTGTATAGTTCACATTCTTCGGCTCTACCCATAAATTATCCAGTAATAGGTCTTTCACAACGAGCTCTACCTATACAGTAACGGTATTTAATTATGAAGGTTGGCTGGGTAGCTGACCCTGTTAGTCCGTTCTTGCAAGAGGGGTCTATGTTAACTAAGATTTCCTCCGCTTAATGGATAACCATTTGCTACCAATGGAGAGTTGCTTCTCATCTTGAATTCAGGTGAGTGGATTTACACCAACAGAAACCATAAATTTCATACACAATAAAAGGGACATCATCCATTTTTAGATAGGAAATGTAGTTCGTTTTTCCGTTATATCCTATTTGATCATTGATATTTGATCATTGATATTCGAACATTGTTCTCTTTCCTTTGTTTTAGTTCATGATCTGAACGAGTCGCACATACACCCTAGTACATGTTCCTCGACGCTGAGGGCATCCCCGAAGCGCGGGGGATTTTGTGACATTTCTAATTGGCTGTCTTGTATTTCTAATAAGTTGTTTAATCGTTGGCATGTTGAATCATATACATAATGGGCTGGTTTAGATCCATCCTAACCGGATGATTATGAATTACTTTTATTCGTATGAATTACTTTTATTCGATAGAATAGTAAATAAAAGTCATAGAATATTAATTAAACTAGGGTTAATTTCAAATCACGAATTGACGTGAAATCCAGGCTATTTTTATTCAACCGCTACAAGATCAACAATTCCATAAGCTTGGGCCTCTGTTGCTGACATAAAAACATCCCTTTCCATGTCTTCGGATACAACCCATAAGGGTTTGCCCGTTCTTTGTACATAAACCCTTGTCAGGGTTTCACGTAGTTTCAGCAGTTCTCCCACTTCCAGGATGAATTCTCCCGTTGCTACTTCAGAAAAAGAACCAGCAGGTTGATGGATCATTACCCTGATGATATAAGATAATCAAAGGTTTCTCTATTTTTCATGATGAGGGGAAGATAAAAGAAAGATAACAAGAAAAAAAGAAAGAATCGAACAACCGTACGGGCATTATGCATTGCATACGGCTCTACAATAAAATTGACCCTTACCTTCAAATAAATAAAAAAAATAGGATCGATCAGACCCCGATCGGTAAATGATCAACTTACCACCCTTCCTTTCGGAGGAATTCAAAAATACTATGATGGCTCCGTTGCTTTATATATTTATTCTATTTTTTTGTCTGTGATTTGTCTGTCATTCAGCAATCCCAAAGTTACTTTTTTATTTGATCAAATAAACTAAGGAAAAAAGAATTTTTTTTTGCTCTAAAAATATTGTTAAGAGACCTCTGGTGTGAAAAAAGTTTGTGACGCTAAACTGCACTTCCAATAATAAAATAGGAAATACCTTTTTATCATATTACTCTCTCGATACATAATCTAATGTTTTGAAAACAAAATTTCTTATATCGAATTCAAAGTGCCATGCTATTATTACATAATATTCATATTTCATATGGCGAAGGCATAGTCTTCTTTTTTCTCTAAAATAAAAGCCTCATTGGCGCCAAGCGTGAGGGAATGCTAGACGTTTGGTAATTTCTCCTCCGACCAGGATAAAAGATCCCATTGAAGCGGCTGATCCCATGCATATTGTATGTACATCTGGTTGCACAAATTGCATAGTATCATAAAGAGCCACTCCCGGTATTACCCATCCGCCAGGAGAGTTTATAAACAAATACAGATCTTGGGTATCATCCTCGATACTGAGATATATCATAAGACCAATAAGTTGATTTGAGATCTCGCTATCAACCTCTTGACCTAAAAAAAGTAATCTTTCTCGATAAAGTCGGTTGATTAGGGTCAAATTGTATCCCTTCGGAACCGTACAGGCGCCTTTTGACGCATACGGTTCAAAAAAAAAAAATGAATCAATGTGTAGATTACAATACTTTTTATTTTTTCATAGCAAGTTCCTTCTAACTTATAATAAAAGGATTTTATTTCTTTATTTTTTTTTTTTTTTTTTTTCACTAAACACGAGTTTGTCTTCCTTTCCTTATAACGTATAATATAAAAAAGAATTCATTAAACTTATCCAATTAACTTCTCATTGATAGATTGTTTCATCGAGATCCAATCCAAATCAAATCACGATGTCATTTTCTTGTTCTTAAATGGGCCTCTTTAATCTTTTTAGGTTTATGCTCTACTCCGGGTAAAGATCCGCCCGATTTTGATTTGCACATATAGTACAAATGCTCCCATTACCACTTCTTTTTGTTATACCTTCTTTTTTTTTTTTCAGTTCGCGCATTCCGTAAAAAAGTTGACGGATTCGTGCATATTATTCAATTGATTAACATAAGAGTTTGAAAAACCTTCTACTTACAAAAAAAGATTTCTTTAAAAATAGGAATCCTTTATGATATAAAATAGATTACCGCTTGGTTTTTTTTAACGGAGCCTAGATACTTCAATGTAGTAGTCCAACTAAGCCAACCATAAATTCTTCTAATTGATAATAGTGATTTTAATCCCCCCCAAAAATGGATCTAATTGCACTTCACGCTCCAAATTTTTGATGATTAAATTAATCTTTCGTGGGCGAAACAGAGGATATCTCGATTGGGGAGAAAACGGGGAAATCCCATATGACCCAATATATTTGAAAAGTCGCACTATATGTCAAGCCAAGATGCATCTTCCTCTCCAGGACTTCGAAAAGGTACTTTTGGAACACCAATAGGCATTTAATGAAATAAAAAAGAACTAAGTACTATATTTTACTTTGATATGGAAACGTAACAAAGCCTTTCTTTTTATTTATAATATTGTACTTTATCCTAATCAGATTTTATTCATAAATTTTGAAAAATTGATAAAGAAAGTAAGAAAAAAGAAGGGAAAATTATTACGAATAGTGTCCTCTAATGATTAACAAGTATGGACATATTCGCTCATAGAAAATGGCATTAACTTCCCCATTGCGTATTGGTACTTATCGAGTATAGAATAAATCTGTTTCTCTTTGTTCCTACGAACAAAACTGTTCCATTATTACCAACAGAATAGAACAAATATGAACGCTTGCGCTGAAATAATCCACTAAATAGGGGGTCCATAACATAGTTATGGTATAGTCTTTTCCAATGCAATAAAGTTACGTAGTGTCTTTTTTCTTTCATAAAGGGGTATTTCCATGGGTTTACCTTGGTATCGTGTTCATACCGTTGTATTGAATGATCCTGGACGGTTGCTTTCTGTTCATATAATGCATACAGCTTTGGTTGCTGGTTGGGCCGGTTCAATGGCCCTGTATGAATTAGCAGTTTTTGATCCTTCTGACCCTGTTCTTGATCCAATGTGGAGACAAGGTATGTTCGTTATACCCTTCATGACTCGTTTGGGAATAACCAATTCCTGGGGCGGTTGGAGTATCACGGGGGGGACTATAACGAATCCGGGTATTTGGAGTTACGAAGGTGTGGCTGGAGCGCATATTGTGT